ACTGGTGGGGTGACAGCAAGTTTTGGTATGTTGGGGGATATCATTATTGCTGAACCTAATGCCTACATTGCATTTGCAGGTAAACGAGTAATTGAACAAACATTGAATAAGACAGTACCCGAAGGTTCACAAGCGGCTGAATATTTATTCCAAAAGGGCTTATTCGATTTAATCGTACCACGTAATCTTTTAAAAGGTGTTCTGAGTGAGTTATTGGAACTCCATGCTTTCGTTCCCTTGAAACAAAAAAATCAAGAAGTAGAATTTTAGGTTTAATTAGTTTATTTGAATTAAAATGAAAATAGGAGACTTCATTTTTTACGATATCTTTTTGGAGTCATATTAATGATTAGTCATCAGAATCTTCTCCTTATATCTATAGAGACAAAATTGTCTCTATAGATATAGAGAGTCTTGCCTCCTTGTATAATTTACTGAGAATACTCATTATTACTAATAATCCCTGTTGGATCATTCATATCATTTTTGTAGAAAGCTAAAAGAAAAAGAAGTCCATTTTTTTAGTTCTATACCTCTTTGCACTTATTCAATACTCAATTATTATATATGTTCACTTATCGCTTATATTAGAGTTTAATTTATTACAAATTAGAATTATTTATTAAATTATTATATTATTATTATATTCTAAAATAAAAAAAATAAAAATACCTTTATAACAATATATAACAGGTACAAATATTAAATATTAAATAAATCGAGGTATCCATTCTATGACAACTCTCAACTTACCCTCTATTTTTGTGCCCTTAGTGGGCCTAGTTTTTCCGGCAATGGCAATGGCTTCCTTATTTCTTTATATTCAAAAAAACAAGATTTTTTAGATCCGATGGGACTAAATCTCATTTCTTTTTTTTTCAAGACTTAGATTTAGAACATAACACAGATATCTATTTAGTCTAATATGATAGAAAGGGGGTGCGGCTTCCGCCGAACCTAACCTAAATTAAAGAATTCGTATACATGTCTAAATTCATTTTTTTTAGCTATTTTCACAAAGCGATCTGGACTGACATATTCGGCTATGAAGTGTAAAGTCAATGTATCTAAATGGGTGTAGATCTTTAGAAAGGATCAGAAGCGTGGGAGGTTTTTTCGATCTAAAGAATTAGATCAATGACTTCTAAAGATTCACATTAGAAGAAGGCTAGTTGATGCGAGTTCCCTCGGAAACAAAAAGAGTAAAGTCAAAATGTTTTTATTCTTTAACTTCCAATAAAATAAAACTGGATCTAGTATGAGTTGTCGATCAGAACATATATGGATAGAACTTATAACAGGGTCTCGAAAAACAAGTAATTTCTTTTGGGCCTTTATCCTTTTTTTAGGGTCAGTAGGATTTTTATTGGTTGGAACTTCCAGCTATCTTGGTAGGAATTTAATATCTTTATTTCCATATCAGGAAATCTCTTTTTTTCCACAAGGGATAGTGATGGCTTTCTATGGTAGCGCGGGTCTCTTTATTAGTTCGTATTTGTGGTGCACAATTTCGTGGAATGTGGGGAGTGGTTATGATCGATTCGATAGAAAAGAGGGAATAGTTTGTATTTTTCGTTGGGGATTTCCTGGAAAAAATCGTCGCATTTTCCTACGATTCCTTATGAAAGATATTCAGTCCATAAGAATAGAAGTTAAAGAGGGTATTTATGCCCGCCATGTTCTTTATATGGAAATCAGGGGCCAGGGGGACATTCCCTTGACTCGTACTGATGAGAATTTGACTCCCCGAGAGATTGAACAAAAAGCTGCTGAATTAGCCTATTTCTTGCGCGTACCGATTGAAATTTTTTGAAAAATAAACGACGAACGGTCTTATTTGATTTTGGTATTCTTTTTAGGGGGCGGGGGTGAAACACAAAAAAGGGGGATTCATATCTTGTAATATAACGCATGCTTGATCGAAAGAGGCTATCACATAGAGTCGACGAATAGGGGGGTTCATTAATAATTCAAAGATGAAAAAAATATCAAAAAAGAAAGAATTGACTCCTTTTATATATCTTGCATCTTTAGTATTTTTGCCCTGGTTGATCTCTCTTTTATTTCAAAAGAGTATTGTGGAGTCTTGGGTTACTAATTGGTGGAATACTAGTCAATCTGAAAATTTTATGAATCATATTCAAGAAAAAAGTATTCTAGAAAAATGTATAGAATTAAAGGAACTTTTCTTGTTGGAAGAAATGATAAAAGAATTTTCGGAGACACATCCACAAAAGTGGAGTATAGGAATACAAAAAGAAACAACCCAACTGATCAAGATGTATAATGAAAATTGTATTCATATGATTTTACACTTCTCGACAAATCTAACCTGTTTCTTTATTCTAAGCGGTTATTCTCTTCTGGCTAATAAAGAACTTATTATTTTGAACTCTTGGGTTCAGGAATTCGTCTATAACTTAAGCGACACAATCAAAGCTTTTTCTATTCTTTTATTAACAGATTTATGTATCGGATTCCATTCACCCCACGGTTGGGAACTTCTGCTTAGCTTTGTTTACAAAGATTTGGGATTTGCTTATAATGATCAAATTATATCTGCCCTTGTTTCCACTTTTCCAGTCATTATAGACACAATTTTTAAATATTGGATTTTCCGGTATTTAAATCGTATATCTCCGTCACTTGTAGTTATTTATCATTCAATGAATGATTGAAAAAGGGTTTACTGTAATCTTAATCCAATGCAAATGGTTGTTACTTTCCAAGATAGTAACATAGGAAAAGCGCGTTAAAAATCATATTGACTCTTTCGATCCATCCAGGGTTATATATATATTGAAGTTTAGTTGAGTAAATAGCAGAATCGTGGATAGGCAACTATACCAGAAACCTACCTAATTTATTGTAGAAATTTTCGGGATCAATGATTGGACCATGCAAACTAGAACTATCCTTTCTTGGATAAAGGAACAGATTACTCGATCTATTTCCCTATCCCTCATGATATATATAATAACTCGGACATACATTTCAAATGCATACCCCATTTTTGCACAACAGGGTTATGAAAATCCACGAGAAGCGACTGGGCGTATTGTATGTGCCAATTGCCATTTAGCTAACAAGCCCGTGGATATTGAGGTGCCACAAGCAGTACTTCCTGATACTGTATTTGAGGCAGTTGTTCGAATTCCTTATGATCTCCAAGTGAAACAAGTTCTTGCTAATGGTAAAAAGGGCGGTTTGAATGTAGGAGCTGTTCTTATTTTACCTGAGGGGTTTGAATTAGCCCCCCCCGATCGGATTTCCCCCGAGATGAAAGAAAAGATAGGAAATCTTTCTTTTCAGAGTTATCGACCTACTAAAAAAAATATTCTTGTGATAGGCCCTGTTCCGGGTCAGAAATATAGTGAAATTACCTTTCCTATTCTTTCCCCCGACCCTGCAACTAATAAAGATGCTCACTTCTTAAAATATCCCATATATGTAGGTGCTAACAGGGGGAGGGGGCAGATTTATCCGGACGGGAGCAAGAGTAATAATACGGTTTATAATGCTACAGCAGCAGGTATAATAAATAAAATTATACGAAAGGAAAAAGGGGGATATGAAATAACTATAGGGGATCCTTCGGATGGGCGTCAAGTAGTTGATATTATTCCTCCCGGACCAGAACTTCTTGTTTCAGAGAGTGAATCTATCAAACTGGATCAACCATTAACAAGTAATCCGAATGTGGGTGGATTTGGTCAGGGAGATGCGGAAATAGTACTTCAAGATCCATTACGTGTTCAAGGTCTTTTGTTCTTCCTGGCATCTGTTATTTTGGCACAAATATTTTTGGTTCTTAAAAAGAAACAGTTTGAGAAGGTTCAATTATCCGAAATGAATTTCTAGGTCCGTGAATTTATCAACATTAAGTTCGTCTAAAAAGGACCCAATTCTTCTTGGAATTTTTGTTATTATAATATAATGAAAAAATAATGCAAAGTCTTTTGTTTACTTGGTTCTATTCGTTTTTCTACGAGCTGTCAGTAATTACTTGTCTCGCAGCATGGTTCATAGTACGTATATAAATATATATTTTTTTTTTTCAATTTCCCTATTCTTTATGTCATGTCCAAGGTGTGATCAGTCAGATTCAAATGAAATATAATAGAATGCATCACTTATTTTATATTGTAATCTAATAGAATCAAATTGACTAGATACTAATAGGAAACAGAAATAAGCGGAGAATAGAAAAGAAAGAATAAATGGGGTGAATTTATTTTGTTAGGCAGGACTAGTCGTTTTACTAGTCTTCGACACAAGAAAGGGATTAAAAAATTCTTTTCTTGTGTCGAAATCATAATAATTTTTGATTCTGTTCATCAAAGATTCCTATGTTTAGTTTTGAAGTTTAGCAGAATATGTTTTTACACATAACAAACCGTGGACAACCCAAACCAAAAAAGAAAGGGAATTTCTTCAATGAATTACAAAAAAAATTCAATTGCGATTAATCGATTAAAGAGAGTGGGGTTTTGAGTATAGAAAATAGAAAATAAAGGGTTTGCATGGTATATGATCTCTAGAAACCCCATGAAATTAATTAATCCCCCTTTTTTCTTTTCTAACTTTGTAAGTTTCAATAGGTACTAGACTAAGAAATTGATGTTAGGAAGTAATCAAGAAAATTCATCAAAATAAAAAGAATCTTTTGGTAAATATCAAAAGTGATCCATTTTGTCATTTATCTGGCATCGGAATAAACTGAAATATTATGAAAGCGTGTAAGAACTCAACGGCACCTTACCCCTCGAATCATAAAAACAAAGATGGGTAAGGTGCCGTTGAGTTCTTACACGCTTTCATATCTACAACTCAGTTCATCTCATTATTACAAGGATGAACCCAATCCTGAATAGGAACCATAAAAGAAAATACCTAGTAAACCGATCACAGCAATACCAGTTACCGTACCTATTATCCAAAGAGGAATCCTTCCAGTAGTATCGGCCATTTACCCCACTTCCCTCCCCATTTTATCAAGT